AAATCTTTCTCCTGTTACAGTTTCATTTCATCCGGGAAAAGCCATCCCTTTCTCAACACTGTCTTTGTCATTTGATCCAATAGCGTTACGTTAGATAGGAACAGATTTGATAAATACTGATAACTCTCGGATAGAGTATTAGAACGGAAAGATCCATTAGATAATGAACTATTGCTTCTAAGCCATCTCTGGCGATGAATCAACAATTCGATTTCTTGCGTATTCTTGATGAACCAGCGTTTATATATAGATGTAGAAGGATTTGTTTGGGAAGTAATAAGCCCCTTTGACATCTCTTCATCTGCAAAGAATTCTCGACGTGAAAACACAGAGACAAAGGGCTTATCTTTGAATAGGAAAAAGAATGGATCCGCAGGGTCCCAAATGAATTGGCTTATTCGAAAAAAGCCTGGTTCTTTGGAAGATCTATCTCGTGTCTGGTACTGCATGGTACCACTCCGCAAGAACTCCGAATCATTCTCTTGAAGCTCATCCTCTTTATGATAAAGGATCCGCTTGCCCCGAAATGACCCGGACCAATAGGGAAATCCCAATTCAGTGGGCCTTTCGATACAATCAAATAGATTGCCGCAAGGGCGCCATATTCTAGGAGCCCAAACTATGTGATTGAATAAATCCTCCTCTATCTGTATCTGTTGCGGGTCGACGGCTCCTTCCCCTTCTTCAAACTCCGATTCGTATTTTTCATATAGAAATCCCTGATCAACGATAGAACAAGATCCATTTTGCATCATATCTAACTGATTCCTCGGTTCGGACCGAAGAAGTAATGTCGCTCGATTATTATCAAACTGACTGCAATCTTTTTCTGTCCGTGAGGATCCCATCAGAGCGCCTTCTACTTCTAATAGGCCATGAACTAGATCAGAATCATTCTCAACGAATCCATAAGAAGTGATCCACTTTTTTTCATCAGTTCCGGGTGAAGACCAAAGATCTTGAGCGACCGATCCGGCAGAACAACTCAAAAGATAAAGAAGTATCGTTAATTTCTTCATGCTCGTTCCAAGCTCGAAGTACCATTTGTACAAATAAGAATCCCCTTCCTTACATGATTTCTTCTTCATATAGATAGATATAGGATCTATGGGGCAATTACTTAAAAGTACATTTTGTGCAACAGCCCGTCCTATCTGATAGAAAAGGATCCCATGATCCTTAACCGATCTTACCTGGGATCGCAAATCCCAAGTTTGTCTATGAACAGCTGATCTAATTGTATTGGTTTCGATAATTGATTTCTTCTGTGTAATACTAATTGATAGGGCCTCGTTGATAAGTGCTACAAGATCTCGTGCATTGGAACCCATGGTTATGGACCCGAATCCATTAGTATGGAACATTTTCTTTTCCAAGTGAAATCCCCTGGTATATGAAAGAATGAAAAAGTGCTTTCGTTGTTGTGGAATAAGAAGCCTTCGTATCTTAATGCATGTATTTAATTTATTCGGAGCTATTAGAGCGGGATCCACTTTTTGGGGAATATGAGTCGAAGCAATAACAAGAATATTTCTAGTGGAATATCTTTCACAATCTCTGGAGAGATAGTTCTCTAATAGACCGAGGGATAAGTAATTCGACTCCTTCACATACAGATCATGAATGTTTGGAATCCATATTATGCAAGGAGACATTGCTTTTGCTAATTCGAATTGAAGGATGATATCAAATCGGTCTATTTTCGGCGTCATATACATAGTTAGTACATTCGTCATAGTTAGCAGCTTCATATCAAGGTCATCGTCAATATCGTCACTATCATCAATATCGATATCGTCACTATCATCAATATCGATATTATCAATAAGATACCCTTTAAGCTTGTCATCCAGGAACTTGTTCGGAAATACCGTAATGAAAGGAACATAGGAGTTTGTCGCTAGGTATTTGACCAAATAGGATCGTCCAGTTCCTATAGAACCTATCACTAAAATACCCCTAGAAGGGGATAGGGCTAAGCGAAGCGAAAAGGGTTTTCCATGAGATGGGAAATGCAAATTCTTAGCCCCACACGGGGTTTGTGAATAAGTGATTGTCTGATAATGGGCAAGGAATATCCGTCTTTCTGCTAAACAGGATCTATTGAACTCATAATTCATTAGATACTTTTTATGAATGTCAACTAAGTATCGTAAGTAAATTGATCCCGGTTGTTCAATCATTTGATAAGCAGAGTCGTTCTTGGATAAATGATCACTATGAGTCAGACTCAATAGAATTTGATCAATCCTTTTTTCTGTCGTTAAGGTGGAGAACTGAACCAAGAATTCTCTTTCTTCATCATCAATTGAATCATTGTTCGCGACCCAGGATTCTATTTTATTATCAATCCAATCACCCTTCACCTTTTTTCTTTTTCTTATCAATGAATAGATCTCTTTACTTGTACGACTTAGATGTCTCGTATTTCTCGAAAAAGTGATTCGATTGATGGGATTTGGTACGATACTTATGAGATCGATGAGCTTGCTATTCAAATAGTTCTTCTTAGAACGTATTGATTTGACCCCATAAGCGGGACCACCACCCAATAGCATGTTGCCGCCAGAAACAGAACCCCGTATTTCTTCCAGAGAATCTCCTAATTGTTCCAGAGCAACTAGAAAGAGATTCTTTAACCAGAAAGAATTCAGTTCAGATGTAGGATACCTATCCAGAAGTTTTCGCAACTCAATCATGTATGATGGAATCGTCAAAGATTTGATCTTTTCTAACTCTGTCTGTAACTCACTAGAGACTCGGGAAACAAAGAGAAGATGTATATGAACGAGATATCCAGCAATAAGAAGAAGGAAAAGGATTGAATAGAGGAACTCCCGAGCATTTGTTGATCTCAGATGTGTCCATATCAATGGAACCAGTAACTCATTATTTCGATGAATCATTTCTTCGGACAGAAGAAGATTCTGTAAACACTTACTCGAAATCTCACTTATCAGAGTCCATTGTGGAAGAATCTTCTGAGGAATTGGCCATGATATATCTGATCCATGCATAATATCATGAAAAATGGATACAAATTTGTGACTGCTACTTAGTATCGGTATCGGTATCGGTATCGGCAATGGGTCTGAAAAAGTATCTAAAAGGGTCAAATTTAGATATTTGCACCCTGTCGAAGTAAGGAACCATGGCATATATGTTTGGAACAGATTCCATTTTGAGAGAAAAGCACTATCTCTTCTATACATCTGCCGTTTCTCAACGCGTTTCTTTAGACAAAGACTCCGTTTTTTCCTCTTTCCGGATGGTAAATATTTCTCAGAACATGGAGTGTGAATCAAACCCATGTTTGAATTGAAATACTGATGAAAGTTCTTCCCTTCGGAATCAGATAGATTCATATCTGAAATAGACTGACAATAAGTTCTTTCAAAATGGACTATTTGTTCCTCTGTTAGAGGTGTTGCAGAAATGTCTACGATCGAGTAAATAGCTCTGCGAACGAATGGATCGGATCGAATTGGAAAATAGAAAGATTTGTACAAGTTATACGTTTCGTCACCACTTTGTGGAAAATCGTTAGGTATAAATAGGTCAGATACCTGTGACTCGATTGGCGAAATAGCCTCTCTCTCCAAAAAAATATGTTTTTTTTTACCGACGCACAAAGAAAATATTTTGTTGCGAATGAACAAGATAGTGAGGAATTGTCCATATGTAAGATCATAATTATTGATACGGGTCTTTTCCACATAAAAAGGGAATCCTTTGTTACAATAGAACCAGAAGTGATTTGGATCATTCAAGAATCGAAGTCGATTTGATTTATAAAAAGAAGATATCAATGAACTTCTATGAAATGGTTTCACGGGATTCAGCCAATTGTCTCGATCATGGAATATCATTGCGAAATAGGAATCCGTGTTATCAAAGGATTTCCTGCGATTATTTCTAGTATGGAATGAGTCAATCATCCACTTTGGTATCTTTTTGAACAAAAATGGTAATATTGTTCCTCCATTGATCAAGAATTTCGGTCTTTGGGAAGTATCATGATCATCCAATAAGAAGGGTTTCAATTTATTCAAATGAACGATTTGAACACCTATTGATTCTAACAACGGATTGCAGAGTTGATCATTCGGACCTTTCAATTCATAGATGTGGATCTCGGACCTATGAATGGGGGTATTCCCGATACTCACAAAGAAAGGGGAAAGTGACTTGGACAAAAAGGGAAGTGACTTGGACAAAAAGAGAAGTGACTTGGACAAAAAGAGAAGTGACTTGGACAAATCTTGTTTGTCGATAGCCTCGGACCAATCAATCGAATATTGATTAAAATATTGATTAATACGTAATCGATCGAACACTACTTGAAAACGGTTCTTCTGTTCAGAAACGAAATGTTCCAAATGTTCCTGGAAATTCTTGCTCCCATTGGACCATTTGTATCTATATACATCAGGATCCCGATTCATGGATCTCTCGGTTCGAGAAATAAGAGGATCAAACCATTTGTTCTGACTCTTTTTCAAATTCGATAAATGTTGGTTGATCGTATATTTCATTATAGTTAGATGATTCAAAGTATCATTTCCTATTTGATCCCTTGGAATTCCATATTCGAAGTTGCGATCGGATCTATTCATTAAAAAGAATCGATTCGATACATTTCTTATGTACCCATAGGTGCTATATTGGATTTGAATCAGATTTCGGATCCATATCCATCTATATTGATTGACTGCCTCCATTATGTTGTTGCTAGCAAATACCGCTTTTTTTAGTTTTGGATCTTCCAAATCATTCCCGCAGTAGATCGGGACCGATTTTTTTCTGATCCTTCGATAAAAAGATTCATTCTCTTCATAAAAAAGAGGAGGTAGAACCAATAAAGATTTCTTTTTCGATTCATCTCTGGAGTTGAATACCTCATTCAAGAATTTTTTTTGATCCAACCCGTAGGAATCAATAGAAAAGGAAAATCTCCTATGATACACCAGATCCGGCTCGGTTATTGATAGAGTGAATAGATCTGCCATTTCTTGAAATCTCTCTTCGGATTCAAAATCGCAGTGTAACGTGTATCCCCTTTTGTTCCGGTCATGGAATAGATGAAAGAAATCCAAAAATGGATTTTTGTTCAACAAGAAAATCTTATTCAAACTGTCCATATCTGGTTCGTCCTTCGGAACCATATCACATCCCGGATCTGATGAAATAGGATGAATTGAGACGGTATTTTGTAAATACGTAATTATCTTGAATATATCAACCATTTCTTTATTTTCCGATCGCCTGGAAGGGACAAAAGAAACATCTTGTTTTTTCTTCAAAAATTTCTGATCTCTAGTAGACCTCTCAATTGGATTCGAACCCAGATGAAGTTCTGACCATCTGTCAGAGAAAAAAGAACGAATTGATCTTGTAGGATTACCAATAAATTCTTCGATTTCTTCCGGAAGCAGATGAATAATCATCTGCTTTTCACGTTCCGTGAATAACCGGGACATTGAGGAAGATCCAAAAAGGCATTTCGGGAATCGATCTGATTCTATCTCTTCCGTTTGAAGAAAGGAAGGATCCCACGATCTTTCTTTTAGTTGCTGAATCTCTGTTTGATCAATCAATGTGTGATATTCTGAATCCTCACTTCTAATGGAATCGAAATGATCTATGGATTGATCAGAAGATCCTTTCCCTTGGCTAGAATCCCTTACTTGAACGAAAATAGATCTTGTGGAATCATATTGAATATTTGACAATACATTCCGTACCTTGCTAAAAAACCGATCTTTGTTTACCAACCACACATTGTCTAACCAAATCAAATTCTCTCTCGATACGTTCCTCAAAAAATCCGATTCGTGCAGATTCTTCCCCCAACTAACGAAGAGATCTTGGCGGAATTGCCACATATGAAATTGAGCACAATTTTGCAAAGAAATACCCCACTTGTTTCTCGAGAAGAGATGGGAAACATGCTCAATATCATTTGATGGAATAGTTGCCTCAGCTCCTTGTTGTTTGAAGAAGCCCTCCCCTTCCATTGGTCTTTTTTCACGAAAAGCAGACATGAGATAACAAATCAAGTCTTTCCCTAAGATTTCGAATAGCTGTCCCGAATTCAAGTTGATTATGTTTCGCTTCTTCCTCGGAGAAAGACGATCAAACAATTCCCAATCATGGTCCTTGCGGATCGGATCATCCGTATAGGATAAAAAAAGAAACTCCAGATATTTGCTATCTTTCTCTTTGAATGAGATCTCAATTCCAGCTACGGTTTCATTAGATATCTTACAACTAGAATCGCTCCTTTTTCCGATCCGGTTCGTCCACCACCGCAAACTCCGGTTAGATTCAGGCATGATACACTTTTTATTTATTGGGAGAACCCAAGTACTCTCTTGCGGATCCATGAAACAACTCTCAGAAATCTTTTTCCCTTTTGGAAGATACAGGAGCGAAACAATCAACCTATTGATATTGGAAGACCAAAAAGATTCTTCCAATGTCTCATTTCTGGGTCCAATGGAATTCATAGGTATAGGAAGAAGCCCCATCAAATAGAGATTTTGTCTTTCGACCATCTTTCGATTGTTAATACGAGATATAAGGACCACTACTACAAGCAGTACTACACCCTTGATAAGCAGTACTACACCCTTGATCGTGAAATATCGATTACTTGTTGAACCTTGTGAATCACGTGAAAGTAGGATACTCCAAATTCGGGGGTCAAAGAGTTTCATAAAACGTTCTTGTTGGAAAAAAATGTGAGTGAAAGACCCCACTGAATCGAATTTGATCCATGAATCTAAGAAATAGTGATAATTCTTGATCTCTCTCAATATCTCTCTCAATTCGACGGTCCAGGATTTGAATTGATGTCGTTTCATTGATTCCTCCTAAAGATTTCATTTCAATTGGAATTTGGTTATTCACGATGTACGATGATCCCTGTTAAGCATCCATGGCTGAATGGTTAAAGCGCCCAACTCATAATTGGCAAATTCGTAGGTTCAATTCCTGCTGGATGCACGCCAATGGGAACGTTCAATAAGTCTATTGGAATTGGCTCTATATCAATGGAATCTCATCATCCATACATAACGAATTGGTATGATATATTCATAACATATGAACAGTAAGAACTAGAATTCTTATCGATACTGGAACTCATAGGGAAGAAAATGGATTTATGGATGGAATCAAATATGCAGTATTTACAGAAAAAAGTATTCGGTTATTGGGGAACAATCAATATACTTCTAATGTCGAATCAGGATCAACTAGGACAGAAATAAAGCATTGGGTCGAACTCTTCTTTGGTGTCAAGGTAATAGCTATGAATAGTCATCGACTCCCGGGAAAGGGTAGAAGAATGGGACCCATTATGGGACATACAATGCATTACAGACGTATGATCATTACACTTCAACCGGGTTATTCTATTCCACCTCTTATAGAGAAAAGAACTTAAAGCAAAATACTTAATAACACGGCGATACATTTATACAAAACTTCTACCCCGAGCACACGCAATAGGGCCGTAGACAGTCAAGTGAAATCCAATCCACGAAATAATTTGATCTATGGACAGCATCATTGTGGTAAAGGTCGTAATGCCAGAGGAATCATTACCGCAGGGCATAGGGGGGGAGGTCATAAGCGTCTATACCGTAAAATCGATTTTCGACGGAATAAAAAAGACATATCTGGTAGAATCGTAACCATAGAATACGACCCTAATCGAAATGCATACATTTGTCTCATACACTATGGGGATGGTGAGAAGAGATATATTTTACATCCCAGAGGGGCTATAATTGGAGATACCATTGTTTCTGGTACAGAAGTTCCTATATCAATGGGAAATGCCCTACCTTTGAGTGCGGTTTGAACTATTGATTTACGTAATTGGAAGTAACCAATTGGGTTTACGACGAAACCTAGAAATCGATCACTGATCCCAACCTCTACGGGATAGACCTCACCAGAAAACTGTTGAGTAACGGCAGCAAGTGATTGAGTTCAGTAGTTCCTCATAGAAAATTATTGACTCTAGAGATATGGTAATATGGAGAAGACAAAATAGTTTGAAACACGCACAGAACCGGAAGCGCCCCTTCTTTGTTTCAAAGAGAGGAGTTCACATTTAATTTGATGGTCAGAGGCGAATTGAAAGCTAAGCAGTGATAATTAAGATCCCCCCGGGGAAAGAGAGAGATGTCTCCTACGTTACCCGTAATATGTGGAAGTATCGACGTAATTTCATAGAGTCATTCGGTCTGAATGCTACATGAGGAACATAAGCCAGATGACGGAACGAGGAGACCTAGGATGTAGAAGATCATAACATGAGTGATTCAGCGGATTTGGATTCCTATATATCCACTCATGTGGTACTTCACCATACGATTCATATAGGATCCATCTGTCTAGATATCATCATATACATCTAGAAAGCCGTATGCTTTGGAAGAAGCTTGTACAGTTTGGGAAGGGGTTTTTTTTGATAAAAAAGAAGAATCTACTTCAACCGATATGCCCTTAGGTACGGCCATACATAACATAGAAATCACACTTGGAAAGGGTGGACAGTTAGCTAGAGCAGCAGGTGCTGTAGCGAAACTGATTGCAAAAGAGGGTAAATCGGCCACACTAAGATTACCATCTGGGGAGGTCCGTTTGATATCCAAAAACTGCTTAGCAACAGTCGGACAAGTGGGTAATGTTGGGGTGAACCAAAAAAGTTTGGGCAGAGCCGGATCGAAGTGTTGGCTAGGCAAGCGTCCTGTAGTAAGAGGAGTAGTTATGAACCCTGTAGACCATCCCCACGGGGGCGGTGAAGGGAGAGCGCCAATTGGTAGAAAAAAACCCACAACCCCTTGGGGTTATCCCGCGCTTGGAAGAAGAAGTAGGAAAAGGAAAAAATATAGTGATAGTTTTATTCTTCGTCGCCGCAAATAGGAATATTGAAAATAGAATTTTTGGAATTTGAAATAATGTGATGGGCGAACGACGGGAATTGAACCCGCGCATGGTGGATTCACAATCCACTGCCTTGATCCACTTGGCTACATCCGCCCCCTATCTAGCTAAAGGATTTTCTCCTTTTTCCATCCATCATTATTGTATTTATTCTTACCTCCATACTTAACTTAGATCGAGATATTGGACATAGAATGCCAATTAAAAAAAGGAGTAATCTACTGTGACACGTTCACTAAAAAAAAACCCTTTTGTAGCTAATCATTTATCGAGAAAAATTGAAAAACTCAACATGAGGGAGGAGAAAGAAATAATTGTAACTTGGTCTCGGGCATCTACCATTATACCCACAATGATTGGCCATACAATCGCTATTCATAATGGAAAAGAACATTTACCTATTTATATAACAGATCGTATGGTGGGTCACAAATTGGGGGAATTCGCACCTACTCTTACTTTCGCGAGACATGCAAGAAACGATAATAAATCTCGTCGCTAAGTTCATTTTTATTTAAATAAAAACGAGTACAAAAAGAAAAATACAATAAGTGGCTTATCATTCATTGGTGAGGGATAACCTTATGATAAAGAACTCGAGTTCTGTTAGAGAAATCAAGATATTAGCTCAACATATATGTAGTATGTCTGTTTTCAAAGCACAAAGAGTAATTGATCAAATTCGCGGCCGTTCGTATGAGGAAACACTTATGATACTGGAACTTATGCCTTATCGAGCATCTTATACTATTTTAAAATTGGTTTATTCCGCAGCAGCAAATGCTAGTCATAATATGGGTTTGAACGAAGCTGATTCATTCATTAGTGAAGCCAAAGTTAATAGGAGTACTATGGGTAAAAAATTAAGACCTCGAGCTCGAGGACGTAGTTATACAATAAAAAGACCCGCTTGTCATATAACAATTGTATTAAAAGAGAAATCTAAAATGAATCTAATCTAAATATGAAATTAAATAGAATGAAAATCTAATTTTCATTTTCATTATTAAATAAAAAATGAAATTTAAATTATAAAAATTTAAATTATAAAAAAAATATATATATATATATATATGAAAAGATAATATAATAAAAAAAGAAAAATATGGGACAAA